TTCATGGAAAGTTACAATCACCACCGCGTAATAGTGCACCTACACGTCTTCATCGACGTTGTGTTTTAACCGGAAGACCGAGAGCTAACTATCGAGACTTTGGATTATCTGGACACATACTTCGTGAAATGGTTCATGCATGTTTGTTGCCCGGTACAACAAGATCAAGTTGGTAAGGATAAAAATTTCTCGTCATTTTTCTATTCATTTCTATGATCATCGATCATAGGAAGGTCCCTTTACCATTCTGTATAAATGGGTTATTCTATTTGTACAGATATGGTAGAGGGGCGCATTCAATCCTTGTTTGTTTATTAGTTTTCAATTCTGCGCTTTATCGCGGGGTAGAGCAGCTTGGTAGCTCGCAAGGCTCATAACCTTGAGGTCACGGGTTCAAATCCCGTCTCCGCAAAATTTTTTGACAAAAAAATTGAGGTTTGATTTTTTTTTTAATTCGAAATTCATTACTAATTACTATAAGTTTTACTATAAGTTATTATTAGTTATTATTTTACTATAAGTTTTACTATAAGTTATTATTAGTTATTATTAAAAAGAAATAAAAAAAAAAATAAAAAAAGGGGGGGCGGATAGCGGGAATTGAACCCGCGTCTTCTCCTTGGCAAAGAGAAATTTTACCATTCGACTATATCCGCATTTTTTATCGTTATTGATACGCAATATATGGATTATACTTGTGTAGAACTAGGTCCAATACTCTCTGTTAGGGGTAATTCGAAATAACAAAAAAATATAAAAAAATTTTTAAAATTAAATTGGAATTCAAATTCTATATATATATCTTTATTTTATATATATCTTTATACTATTTATATTGTATATATATTTTATATTATATATGATATATATTATGTGATTTTCTTATTTTTTATATTATTATTATAATTATTATTATATTACAATTTCAATTTTATTTTACATTTATTTTACAATAGAACAATAGAAAAGATTTTTCCAATAAAGTTGGACTGGACCCCTCCCTATCATTTCATTTTCTAGTTTTCTTTATTTGCATTTTATTTTTGGGGCTTCTATTCCATTTTAATGCGTCTCACAATCCGAAAAAATTCGGGGGGGAGGGGTCATTTCCATTTTATACCTAGAACTAGAAAACAAATGGGTTCAAGAGATGAGAGAATTAAGAATACCCACTAGAAAGACTAATCCAATCCATAATGATGTACCGGAAAATATAACATTTTTGTTACTCGACCAACCATCAGGAGAAGCAAATACAACGGGTACACTAATCAGTAAAATTGATGAAGTAGCAATTAATGCAAAAACAGCCAATTGGAAAGCAATAGTCATGTTTCGAATCCTCCAATTTACCAACAAAAGAACTAGACCATTTGATCCCTTTATCGACAAAAATAACAAAAAAAATTGTAAAAAAAAATGCATCATGGGGGGGTTTTACCATGAATCCATTGATTTTATATGAATTATTATCACTCCCCTTTTTTCTGGCATGGATCACGGGTATTTTTTTTTTTACTTCACAATTCACAAAAGGGCATGCTGGATCATGCATCTATCTATCTATATATAGATAGAGATATATACAGATAGAAAAATAGACCTATAGATTCACATCGGATATCTTCACTGAAGATAGTAATGGTAGCAACTCATATGTTGATGGTCTATTCGGTGGAATAAAGATAAAATCGAAATTCTCTTTTGGAGAGATGGCTGAGTGGTTGATAGCTCCGGTCTTGAAAACCGGTATAGTTCGAAACAAAGAACTATCGAGGGTTCGAATCCCTCTCTCTCCTTTTGCTCGACGAATGAGTTTGTTTATTTTATTGGTTTTGGTTAGCTAAATTTATTTTTTAATTAAAAAGTAATGGCTCGGCTATACCACCACGTAGCCGAGCCCGAAAAAAAGATTCGATAGAAATGAGTTGAAAAGAAAGGAAAAGGAAATACTTTTTCAATATGACCTGCTCCGCCCAACTCAATATGGATGGTGAAATCAAAGTGAGTCCTGCTTCACGTATTGGATCTCATGTCTTAATTAAGAGGAGTCATGGAAAGAACAGGTTCAAAATCCCGATCAATTCCTTTTTCAAATCCTGCTGCAGCTGCGCGAGCTCTTCCCGCGTGCCATAAATGACCTACAAATAGGAAGAATCCTAGAACAAAATGAGAGGTAGCTAACCAACTTCTAGGAGAGACATAATTGACTGCATTGATCTCTGTAGCTACGCCACCCACGGAATTTAAAGAACCTAGGGGGGCATGAGTCATATATTCCGCGGAACGACGTTCTTGCCAAGGCTGTATGTCTTTTTTCAGTCTACTCAAGTCCAAACCATTGGGACCCCTTAGAGGTTCTAACCAGGGAGCACGCAGATCCCAAAAACGCATAGTTTCGCCCCCAAAAATAACTTCTCCGGTCGGAGAACGCATTAGATATTTACCTAAACCGGTTGGTCCTTGAGCGGATCCTACGTTAGCCCCCAGACGTTGGTCT